GATTATCTAATAAATCCCTTAATGAAAGTAGATTATTTTTCCATTCATCTCAAAACTTCCATGATCCCTTCCCGAACCAAACATGAATTTTTCGATTCATTTGGCTCTCACACTCAATTACGTCAACTACTTATGTATGGGGGGATTCCCATATCTTTTTTAATGTAATGAGCCTATCCTCTCTCTCTTCTCTATTCATTCATATTCAAAAAAAAATCTTGCGGCCGATCCCTAATCCAAGACCGGAATTTTGGAGGACTCTTCTGACCAAATCAAAATAGATAATTGTCAGCAAAGTTGTTTCTTTTTTTCTTCAAATCCAAAGAATTCTTCTTACTTTATACATAGGCCGTCGATTCAGCACAAAAAGGGGTTGTTTGAAATACCAACTTTTCCAATATTTTCCAAGCAAATTTCCAATACCGCTATAAAGGCTCAAATCTTTTTATCAACATGAGTGTTTTATATCGAAAAAAAAAAATTCCAATTTTGATTATTAATTATTTAATTATTCATTTTGAAAACATTTCTATTCTATAGTAAAACATAGTAGTAGAAAGAGTACGGTGCTTTGTCTGGACTTCAAACTTTAGCTTTAACCATGTTAATGGTCCCACATTGTTGGTTTGTTTCATAGAGAATCAAAATCGATTTACCAACAAATCACGAAATGCTATGGTTCTTAAATATGATTTTAAATTGATTCAGAAGTAATTCGCGGAATCATGCACCCCTTTCCCTTGGGTCCTTAGTTATAACGAAAAAAAGTGCAGCTGGTTGGGTCCAGCCTATTCTTGAAATAAACAACTCGCACACACTCCCTTTCCAAAAAAGATCAATACACCAATCACTACACTTAGATTTATTGGATTTGTTGCTAAAATATCGGTATTAAACCCGAAACTCCCGGCGAATGGCCAGTGAACCAAAGAAACAAAAGAATCGGTTTCATTTTTCATATGATCTCCTCTTTTAGATAGACTAAAAAAAAAAAGAACGCAGTTCTTTTTTTTTTTCTACGTAATTACATAATATTTATATATTTTTTGAATTTATTTGTCTTTTTTTTAGTAATTTGCCTATTTCGACACAGAGTCAAAAATTCGATTTCGAAATCCTTTCTTTGAATTGGCAATCGGAGATTCCCGCTAAGAAAGCTACTTTTTAGTATTAGGGACCGAGACTTCTGTCAATTGCAAAACCCCTCGTTTGTTGCAACATCCCTTAAAAAGAGGGTTTCCTTTAGACTAAGAAAGGGAAAGAAAAAAGCGAATTGGTATGCTTATTTTATATTTGAATTCCTCATCCTCAAATCATTCCTTGCAATTGTAGGAGTTAAATCTTGATAGAATTCAAAAAAGCCCGAAACACAAACATACTAAATAAGAGAAAAAAAGAAGTCAATTTCTTTTCCTATTTATAGGATTAAACAAAAGGATTCGCAAATAAAAGCGCTAATGCGACAACCAGCCCATAAATTGTTAAAGCTTCCATAAAAGCCAGACTAAGCAATAAAGTACCTCGTATTTTTCCCTCCGCCTCGGGTTGTCTCGCAATCCCCTCTACTGCTTGGCCCGCAGCAGTACCTTGACCAACTCCAGGTCCAATAGAGGCAAGCCCAACAGCCAACCCAGCGGCAATAACGGAAGCGGCAGAAATCAGTGGATTCATGATAAGTTCCTCGCACTAAAATAAAGAAAAACTAAAGAAATCGTTAATGATACAATCGTCCAATTCTAATGAATTATGGCTTAATTATTCCGTCACTCAAAACTATTTCGATATCTCTTTTTTAGTTCCGATCCACGGGCGCAACACAGGATTTTTGTTAATCCATACGACTTTTACTTTTATTCTTTCATTTCCTTTTTCGGGACCCTTTTTTGAATTATTCGTTCGTTTTCTTTATTTGATCTCTTTATTTTTATTGATTCAATTCCCAGTCAAAGCAAAGACGAAATAGAACAATTTCTATTGGAATTCTTATCGAAATTCACAACAGTCACAAGAGTGGGGTGGATTCGATATATCTTTAGTTCATATATAACTAGCAATATCTAATATCCCATATACATGTCTTTCTTCCATAACGTAAACCAACTATTCATATCTTAGATTCAAAGTATTATTCGTCTCTTAAAGTCAATCGTATTCTAGAACCCCTTTTCAAGAAATCCACACGAGTTGGCATTTGATTCCATATACTTAAATACGTCCCCCTCGCCAAATCATCCCTTTTTTATGATTCTCTTTTTTTTTTTTTAGAATTTTTTCTATTTCTTTTATTTATCATTATCCAACATGGCTACAATCGAAATAGACGAATTCATTGGGGCGAATCATTGAATAGAACTAAATATAAGTATTTGATTGAGGTATGGCCATGCAATTTCTTATTGATTATATTTTCTTTTTTTTTTCAATCGTTGAATTGAAGAATTGACTAAAATCAACTAAAAAGGTAAAAAGGGAATCTTTTTAGAAAGCGTCGTTCTTTTCTTTTTTTGAATCACCTGCCTGTTATTGTTATACTATAAGAATTTTTATTCATTGCTATTTGCTATTAGAATTGAATGAAAAAAAATGAACAAAACAATATAAAGAGAATATTAGTTGGCGGGGGGTATGATATAATCAGGCCAAAGAGGAATTTTAGGAAAGAGATCGAAAGGATCCTTTTCTAAAATTCCCCAATATCGTAATTTTTGTTTATACGACTCTTGGTCGTATATTCTGTATTTGTCGATTTATGTTTGTATATGTATGTTTCCTAAGTCCATTATCTTGAGTTACGCATAGATTGCCTTGTTCTAAGCTACAAAAAAAAGACAATTTCGAAAACGAGTCAATGATGTCCCTCCATAGATTCGCCTATATAAGCCGCAGCTAAAGTTGCAAAAATAAGAGCTTGAATACCGCTTGTAAATAATCCAAGGAACATGACAGGTATAGGAACTACTAAAGGGACTAAAGAAACAAGAACAACAACTACTAATTCATCGGCTAATATATTCCCGAAAAGTCGAAAACTAAGTGATAAGGGTTTTGTGAAATCTTCTAAAATGTTAATGGGTAAAAGAATTGGAGTCGGTTGAATGTATTTACTGAAATAACCTAATCCCTTTTTGGAAAGACCTGCATAGAAGTATGCTATTGACGTGAGCAAAGCTAAAGCAACGGTAGTATTTATATCATTCGTGGGTGCGGCTAACTCCCCATGAGGTAACTCTATGATTTTCCAAGGTAAAAGAGCACCTGACCAATTCGAAACAAAAATAAAAAGAAACATAGTTCCAATAAAGGGAACCCATGGGCCATATTCTTCTCCAATCTGAGTTTTGCTCACGTCTCGAATGAATTCAAGAACATATTCGAAGAAATTTTGACCGGCAGTCGGAACGGTTTGTGGATTCCGAACGGCTATAAAGGCTGAACCTAATAAGATAGCAATTACAACCCAAGAAGTAATAAGTACTTGGGCATGGACTTGGAACCCGCCTATTTGCCAATAGAAATGTTGGCCTACTTCCACACCGGATATATCGTAGAACCCCTTTAGTGTGTTGATGGAACATGATAGAACATTCATATTGCCCTCTGACCGAAATCGAAATTCAAAAGGAATTATTTTGATTCAACCATCTTCTTTTCGACTTGTCTACTTGAATTGTATATTTTGAATATCCGCTAATTACATAATATCCACCCGTTTTTGTTTCTTTTCTTTTGTGCGATTCAGGAATAGTACCCAAGCCGTAAATCCATGGAGTTACCAAAACCTTTTATTTGTCTTATTATTAATCACCGATTTCGTATATAGCTAGAGCGACCCTCACAAATTGCAAATACTAATTTGTTAAGAATTAATCGGATTGAAGCTATAGCGTCATCGTTTGCTGGAATGGAAATATCTGCGAGATCGGGGTCACAATTTGTATCGATTAAACAAATTGTTGGAATTCCCAAAGTGATACATTCTCGAAGAGCCCTATATTCTTCATGCTGATCAATGATGATTACAATATCAGGTACCCTCGTCATATATTTAATCCCACCCAGATACGTTTGCAGGCGTGATAATTGTCTTTTCAAAATAGCGGCATCCCTTTTGGGAAGACTGTCAAGTCTCCCCCTTTTTTGTTCCGTTCTTAAATCCCTGAACTTGTGAAGTCTCGTTTCTGTAGTGGACCAATTCGTTAACATACCACCGAGCCATTTTTTATTAACATAATGACACCGAGTCTTTAGTGCAGCTCGGGCGACTGAATCAGCAGCTTTCTTTTTAGTACCAACAATTAAGAATAGTTTTCCCCTACTTGCTGCATCAAAAACTAAATCACAAGCTTCTGATAAAAAACGAGCAGTTCGAGTAAGATTTGTAATATGAATACCTTTGTGTTTTGCAGATATATAAGGTGCCATTCTAGGATTCCATTTCCGAGTACCATGACCAAAATGAATTCCTGCTTCCATCATCTCTTCCAAATGGATGTTCCAATATCTTCTTGCCATTTCTCCCCCACTTCCTCTTTTTTTTAAGAGACGAGGCGCCCTGAAATAAATAATTGTTCCGAGGGAACCTTCTCTTCTACCAGAGATTGACCGTTGATACACGACCCGGGCCATTCATTACTTCCTATTCATTATTATCCCTTTTTTCTTACCATTAAGAAATAAAACGATCACAAATAGTTAAAAGAATACACTCCTAGGACTCATTAAACCCTCTAAGCAATTACTCTGATGTATCATGGAAAGTCGTTGAAATGCAAGAGACAAATAATTGTCTGTGGTGTAAGAAAATATCTCTCATTTCCCCCCCGAATAAATTCCCTGTTTGTTTTTGTCTTTCCAAAAGACTGGTGTTATGCTGCCTTGAACAGTGCACTAATCCTTTGAATCCGGTACCAACGGGTATTATCCCCCCCAGAACAACGTTTTCCTTCAGTCCTTTCAACCAATCGATACGACCTCGGAGAGCAGCTTTTGCTAAAACGCGTGTGGTTTCTTGAAAACTTGCTTCGGATATAAAACTTTGAGTATTCAGAGATGCTCTCGTTATTCCCAATAAGATAGCTCGATAACAGATCACTTCTTCCAAAGCGCGCCCCGTTCGTTCCGCTCGTAACAATCCAATCAGTTCGCCGGGTAAAAAAAGATTCGACATTCCATCTTCTGAAACTAAGACTTTTGATGTTATTTGACGTACAATAATTTCTATATGCCTATTATGGATCTGCACCCCCTGCGATCGATAAACCCTTTGGATCTTATTAACCAAAGAGATACGACTTTGCACTATAGTTAGCTCAGCACCAATCACGAATCCCCAAGGAATCCCAAGAATTCTTGTTATACGCCCGTTCCAACCCTCAACTCTCTTTTCTAGGTTCATCGATATTGAATCAAGCGAACGCACTTCTAACACTTGTTCTACTTTTGGAAGACCCTGCGTTATATCACCGGATCTCGATTTTTCATATATAAATGTAACTAATGTATCCCCTTCGGAAAGGATTTCCCCATAATGCCCATGAACAGTTGCTCCAGGAGTAGCCAAATAAGGCTTAGCTGATCGTATTATTACAGAGTTAACTTTAACAATTAAAACTTGACCCGGTTTTAGGTGTGGTCCGTTTTTGGTTATACATACATTTTCACAAAGAAACTGCCCAAGACTAATTATCGGGGACATTTCCTCACAATAATTATGATGGAGAAAATACCAATTCAAATTAAATGGATTCAAAATGATCTTACTGTCTGTATCAGGATTATAAATTTCCCCCTTTTCATCCATTACCATTAAATAATAGTTAAGTACTTGACAAGGCTGTTTTAAATTGTCACGTTTCAAATATTTAGTTACCGAGCGATGATTATGAGTTATTAAATAGTAAAATGAATAAAAATTCGCAATTTGAAGGACTGTTCCTAAAGGTCCCAACGAATTCCTAATTGGAGTTAGAGAATCCTTTTGAATTGGAATTGATTGTTTTATCACATTGGGATATTTTACATCGTTCAATGGACCTATTCGAAAATAATTAGATGATGACAAAATTATCAAAGATTGGCATTCCTTATTTCGATTCAACAACGTACGAACAGTTCCTTGATTTTGACTAAGTGATTGTTCAACCCCCGCCTTGCCAAAAACGGAATAAAACGGATTGCTATTGGTGCGAACAGAACCTTTATTAGAGATCAATCCTGAACCTGACGGATGATTCCTTTTTCTGATATATGAAATTTGGGATTTTACTAAGTTGATTCTTAAGAAATCGCGCATCAGACCATTTGTACGTACTTCAACAAAGGAAGCACAAACCTCTTCGACAGAAGAACTTTTTTTGTCTTGGTCCCAATTCAACACTAAACACGTCCGAACTAATTGAATACTTGTATCAGGAATTCCCCGAGCAGCTTTGCCGTTCCCATAAAGGACATGATTGACAACTCTAAATTGCATATTATCCTTTTCCTGCAGGGGATCCTGGGGGAAGAGTGTTGCTAAATTTATACCGTCTGCTATTTCATATGTTACTACGGGTCGAACCAAAACAAAATACTTTTTTTTGGTAGGTGTGATCCGTTGAACATAGATCCATTTTTTCCATTTTTTTGATTCTTTAGTGGCTTCCTTAAGTTCTTTTTTTTCCCTGTCTGGTGGTATCAAGATACCACTGTGTCGGGATATCTTATCTATCTCTCCGGGAAAATGGATATCTCCCGAAAATATTTTTAGTTCAATCCCCCCCTTTTTTCTCTCCATTCGGACCAATCCGCCCACTCGGCTTCTTATATTTAAAGTGATTCGTGTATCTACTCCAATGATACTATTATTCCGTACCATTAGGTAAGAAGATTCGGGAAAAATATGTACTTCCTCGGGAATGAAAAAAAGGCGATCTATTTCCATTTGGTATTTTGTCTTAGTTCTTTTGAGTCCTCGATACTCAATCAAGTCCTCTTTTTTGACGATTGAATGCGCCCCCAGAGTCCCATATTTAGTAATTCCGGAACTCTTTCTTCTGTATCGAGGATCGTCGAAATAAGCAAGAATACTATTTCGACGGAAAATACCCCCTATGGGTATTTCAATCGAGATACCTGAATGGGGCATTAGCTCTTTCTCTTGTTCTTGAATCGAGTGGAATGGAATAAGAAATCGATTTCTTTGCCTTTTTGCCAATAAATCTGAATTCGCGTGGAGAATTGCGGGATGTATGAGATTACAATGACCAGTACCTATGATTCTATTAAATCCCGAATAATCAGACATCTCACGAATTCCAACTTCTTTTTTAGCAGAAAAATCAGAACGAAATAATTTGTGTCTCGCTTGATCATTATTCACCGAGAGCGAGAGGCTAGAAATCTCTCTTCGTTCGACATAAAGAGAAAGAGAATGAATATTCATTTGATCTTGATCCCTGTAGAGTGAAAAAGCAACTACATTAGATCTGCATGAACCCCCCGATAATATCCATAAATGACTTGTTTTTGGCAAGAGGTGCACGTTACTATATGTAAATTCGGGTACATGGTACACATCAGTACTCCAGTGCATTTCTCCCTCTGAATCAGAATAGATATGTTTTCGAACCCTCTCTTTAAAATTCAAAGTGTATGCTCCCGCCCGAATCTCAGCAATCACTTGTTCCGATTCGACATATTGATTATTTTGAACTAAAAGAAAACTTTTTGGTGGAATAGTCACATTATGCATAATATCTTGACTCTCAATAATTACATCCAAATCGATCGAACATAGAAAAGCAGGATGCCCGTGACGTGTGCGCGTGGGATGAACCAAATCCTCGTTGAATTTGATTTTCCCATTAGAAAGGGCTCGTACATGTTCTGCAGTGCCCCCTGTAAATACGCCACCGGTATGAAAAGTTCTTAATGTTAGTTGAGTCCCCGGTTCCCCAATAGATTGACCCGAAATAATACCTACGGCTTCCCCCAACTCAACCAGGTCACCATGAGTCGGACTCCGACCATAGCATAATCGACAGATCCAAAATGTACTCCTACAAGTAAAGGGGGTTCGAATAGATATTGCTTGTGTTCGAAAGATTCTGAGTCGATTAACAAGTCCAATCCCAATATCTTGATTTCTAATGGCGATGCATCGTGGACCCATATATATATCGTCTGCTAATATACGACCAATTAATGTTTGGCTAAAAACCCTTTCCGACAGCATCCCCTTTTTTTTTTGAGGACTCACAGAAATTCCTCGGATGGTGCCACAATCTGTTCTACGTACAACAATGTGTTGAACTACTTCAACAAGTCTGCGCGTAAGATATCCAGCATCTGATGTTCGTACAGCGGTATCCACAACCCCCTTGCGGGCTCCATAGCAAGAAATGATATATTCTGTTAAAGAAAGTCCTTCGCGTAAATTGCTTTGAATGGGTAAATCAATCATTTGACCCTGGGGATCAGACATTAATCCTCTCATACCCACCAATTGGTGTACTTGAGATGCATTTCCTCTAGCTCCCGAAAAAGACATTATATGGACTGGATTAAAGGGATCAGTCATCCTAAAATTAGGATTCATTTCTTGTCGCAAATATTCACTTGTAGCATACCATATCTCAATGGATTGACGTAGTTTTTCTATCGCGTGGACATTCCCATAATGATGGTGTTTTTCCAAAATAAGACTTTGTTGTTCAGCATCTTGGACTAGCCATCGCTTCGAAGGTATCGTTAAAAGATCATCAATGCCTAATGAAATAGATGTAGTAGTGGCTTGCTGGAAACCCAGGGTCTTTACTTGATCCAGGATGTGTGATGTATATGCCATTCCGAAGTGATCTATTAACCTGCTAATAAGTCGTTTAATAGCAGTTCCGTCTATCATTTTATTGTGAAAGACCAGACTCGCCCGTTCTGCCATAAGTACCTCCGTGTTCCGCTGAGTAGGATTCGACAATGGATTTGAGTCAATGATTGGAAAACTTCCTTTTCTCGATCTTGATTCACGTAGAAAGGTCAGCAATGGTGGTCATACTTGAACCGGAAAGGCCCAAGGTGTCATAGCATTACTTAGTTTAGATACCATATGATTAGGTACCATATGAGCAGGCCCGACAAAACCCTTGTATAGCTTCTTCGATTTCTCGATAAAGAGAAATATGGCCAACGGTGGTTCGAATGTATATCGAAAGAATTTCTTTTTGTACACTTCGTACTATTAGATAATGTCCATAAATCTCATGATAGGTACCCAAAGATTCATAGTGAACTTCGATGGGAGCTTCTCTTGAAGCAATAACGCGTTGATCTAATCGCCACCGGAGCCACAAAGGACTATCTAAATTGATTCTTTTCTGCCGATAAGCCCCAATTGCATCATACGAATTACAAAAAAAGGGTTCTTTCGTATACTTATAGCGATTATCGTCAATTCTTCCATCTTGATAATTTCTTTGATTACATGGATGATACCTATTTGCACAAATACCTCGACGATTCCCGCTCGTTAATACATAGAGTCCAATAAGCATATCTTGAGTCGGTACGGAAATGGGATCTCCAATAGTAGGAGACAAGAGATTCATATGAGAAAACATAAGTAAACGAGCCTCTGCTTGAGCCTCTAAAGATAAAGGTACATGAACAGCCATTTGATCCCCATCAAAGTCTGCATTGAATCCCTTACAAACTAATGGATGTAAACAAATAGCGCGCCCTTCCACTAAAACGGGCTGAAATGCCTGTATGCCCAATCTATGCAGAGTAGGCGCTCTATTCAGCAATACTGGATGTCCTTGCATAACTTCCTGCAGTATTTCCCATACAATTGGCCCTTTTTCCCGAATTTGACTCTTAGCAACTCCTATGTTCGAAGCAAGATGTTGTCTAATTAGCCCACAAATTACAAAACTTTGGAAAAGCTCTATTGCGATTTCGCGAGGCAATCCACATCGATGTAATGAAAGTGAGGGGCCTACAACAATGACAGAACGCCCCGAGT